GAAGAATCTTTCTTTTGGATTCCTGGTATTCTAGACTCTTTTCCACACTAATTACCAATTCTTTTCTTGGTCATTGAGATTCGTGGATAATTTAGACTATTATTTAGAGATAGATCGTACCTCTTTTTTTTTATCCCCTCGAACAAATCAAATCGAAATGATTGAAGTTTTTCTATTTGGAATCGTCTTAGGCCTAATTCCTATTACTTTAGCGGGATTATTCGTGACTGCGTATTTGCAATACAGGCGTGGGGATCAGTTGGATCTTTGATTGAGTAATATTTCTTTTTTGATTGACCTCCTCTCTTCTCTGGTCTGGAGGAGGTCAAATTGGAGTTGCAATTCTACTTTGTTTTTTTTTAGTTTTTTTACTGTGTTTCGACATAAGATATATGGAATCACGCTCTGTAGGATTTGAACCTACGACATCGGGTTTTGGAGACCCGCGTTCTACCAAACTGAACTAAGAGCGCTTTCAAAACAAAAAGAAAATCCTTTTCTACTCCTAACGTGTCTCACGTCCGTATAGTATCCACAAATTCAAGTTATACCCACTTTAATCGATCTCCCCGCTACTGCCCATAAAGAAGAGAGAATTAATAGGTAGGGATGACAGGATTTGAACCTGTGACATTTTGTACCCAAAACAAACGCGCTACCAAGCTGCGCTACATCCCTTTTCCAAATTGTTGTACAATGCCATTGTACATAAATCCTTTCTTGTTTTCCACATCGTAATTTTCTTCTATTTCTCTATCTATATAGAACTTTCTTGTCATTTCTTGTTTTTGGTCTCATATAATCAAGGAAGGGTATACATCTAAAATCCAGTCGAATTTCACCTATAAAAGAAGGATTCCTATTTCTTAGTAATGTATAGGAAGAGGGGGTCATCTTTTTTAGGGATAGGAAAATCTCATTTATTATGATTCATTCTATATATATAGAATATTGATTTTGTTTTTTTAGTTAGGAATTTCGCCTAAACAAAAGAAATACAAAGGATCTTGGGCAAGAGTATCTGATCATATATGTATTCCAATACGGAAGGAGGATTTTCAATGCGGGATATAAAAACATATCTCTCTGTAGCACCCGTGCTAAGTACTCTATGGTTTGGGGCTTTAGCAGGTTTATTGATAGAAATCAATCGTTTATTCCCAGATGCTTTGTCATTCCCTTTTTTTTAATTCTTCCTATGCGAGAGATAGAATTCTTCGTGACATGACGAAGATTTTACCTTTTTGAATTCTTTTTTAGTATATTTTGAGAAGCAAAAAGAAAGAAAAGATAGATAAGGATTGTATTCTTTAATTATTTCTCCATTTTTTATTACTTAATTTACCAATTTCAAAAATTTTGTATTCTATTGGATTGGATTCGTTAGAGAATTCGAAGAATTACAACAAAATCTTTAGAAATCCCATTTTTAGTTAGGAATTTCTATAGATTTTATTCTTCTTCTTTGGATTCAAAATAGAAGAATAAAAGAATAGGTATAAAAATTAAGTTAAGTCGATCCAAAAAGGAAAGGAGGTTCATGGCCAAGGGCAAAGATGTTAGAATCCGAGTTATTTTGGAATGTATTAATTGTGTTCGAAAGGGTACCAATAAGGAGTCGACAGGGATTTCTAGATATAGTACTCAAAAGAATCGCCACAATACATCCGGACAATTAGAATTAAGAAAATTTTGTCGTTATTGTCGCAAGCATACGACTCATAATGAAATAAAGAAATAGGAGCATCGTGTGTTCAATTTTTCCAAAGAACAGAAAGAGTAAGAACTTCTTATTAAATATATAGAACATAGATGGAATACAAAATACAAATCAACTCGTCTGATTTTAGGTAGATATTATTTCATATGTATCGAGGGTTTATATTTTTATATATAGTATATAAATCAAATAATATATGGACCAAAGAAAGACTGCTTCTTCTGGATCCCAAATTAATAAAATAAAGAAATCCATTTTTTTTTTCAAATTTTTATTTTAAATAAGGAATAAATCATGTATATATCTAAACAACCTTTTCGTAAATTTAAGCAACCCTTTCGTAAATCCAAACAAACTTTTCATAAATCAAAGCAACCTTTTCGTAAATTCAAACAACCTTTTCGTAAATCCAAACAACCTTTTCGTAGGCGTTCTCGAATAGGCCCGGGGGATCGAATTGATTATAGAAACATGAGTTTAATTAATCGATTTATTAGTGAACAAGGAAAAATATTATCCAGACGAATAAATAGATTAACCTTGAAACAACAACGATTAATTACTCTTGCTATAAAACAGGCTCGTATTTTATCTTTCTTACCATTTCGTAACTATGAGAATGAGAAGCAATTTCAAGCCCAGTCAATTTCAATAATTACAGGTCCTAGACACAGAAAAAATAGACCTATTCCTCAATTAACACAAAAGTTTAATTCCAATCGAAACTTAAGAAACTCCAACCAGAATTTAAGAAACAACAATCGAAACTTAAGTTCCGATTGTTGATGTTTTATTCGAAAGGGTCAGACTCATATATAAAGAAAGTAATCCAGTTTTGATTCTTGTGTTTGTTATAAGAAAGAAAAATGGGAAAAAAGAAATAGTTTTTTTATTTATTGCAACATGCTCGTTGATTCCTACCACTTAATCCTAATTTATTGTATCTTCCCGGAGTTCCCTCTCCGGGAATTCGGTTTTAATTATTCCTGTATATTACTTTATTTATTCCTTTAATTGATGGTCTTTATTTTATTGGAAATCGTGTAAAGATTATTTGGATTTGATACAGCTACTTGTGCAAGCATTTTACGATTAAGAATCAATTCCTTCTTGTACAGATTGTGTATTAATTTACTATAACTATCGAATACGTTATATACCCGTGTTGCTGCGTTTATCCGAGTGATCCACAAACGACGAAAATCCCTCTTTTGCCTGCCTCTATCTCGATGAGAAGAAACAAAAGCTCTTCTTACTTGTTGAGTAATCATTCGATTAAGTCTTAAATGAGCCCCTCTAAAGTTTGAGGCAAATGAACGCATTTTTGTTCGTCGTCTCCGAGCTATATATCCTCGCGGAACTCTGGTCATTGAATCAAATTAACCTTAATGAATAACTAATGATTTCTCTTCTTTTCTTTTAACCCAGTTTTTTCCCATTAATAACAAAACGGATTATTCCGATATATAAAATATAAATTCCAATGGCTTTTGCTACTATAACCTTCCCAACCACGATTTTTATTCTATTCTCTTCAGTTATTTCGCATAGAAATAACAAATTCTAACGATATTAAAAAAACAGTGGGTTCCATCGTTTCTATGGTTCCCTTTTAAACGGCGAGGCCCTCTCTATACACCGGAGCCCTTTCTTTCATTTCATCAAAAGGTATTGTGAACTTGTATAGTTCACATTCTTTGGCTCTACCTATCCATTATAGAGTAAATAGCTCTTTTCACAATAAGAGTTATTCATACAGTAACGGTATTTAATTATGAAAGTTGGCTAAGTTGCTGGCCCTTTAGTCCGTTCTTTTAAGATAAAGGAGCAGAAACCTTTTTCTTTTTATTACTATTTCCTCCGCTTAATGGATAACCCTTTACTACCAATGGAGGAATTGCTTCTTCCAATTCCAATCTAGATGATTGAATTTGCATCACATCAAAGGAAACCATAAATTCCATATACCATAGAAATCTATGGATAGAGCTTCTCTATCCTATTCATTGGTACCGATCATGGATACTTCAAAAATTTTCTTATTTGTTTGAACTCATGATCTGAACGAGTCGCACATACACCCTAGCACATGTTCCTCGACGCTGAGGACATCCCTTAAGCGCGGCCGATTTTCTAGCATTTCGTATTGGCTGTCTTGCATTTCTAATAAGTTGTTTAACCGTTGGCATGTCGTATGTATATAGAAAAAATGGATTGGTTTAGATCGATCTTAACCTGATGATCCATCATCATGAAGTATTTCTATTTTCTATAAAATAGCATAAAACCCGAATTTAGGTTTGAAATAAATTTTAAAGAAATCCAGCCACTACCAATCCTTAAACATTTCTGGAAACCACACAGGATCCGTATCGCAGTGCTCGTCAATCATTTCATCCCCTACAATATCGACAAGTCCATAAGCTTTGGCTTCGTCTGCTGACATAAAAACATCCCTTTCCATGTCTTCGGATACAACCCAAAAAGGCTTGCCTGTTCTTAGTGCATAAACCCTTGTGATCATTTCGCGAACTTTGTGTAACTCTTCCACTTCTAGTAAAAATTCTGATGCCCTTGTCCGATAATAAGCACTAGCAGGTTGGTGAAGCATAATCCTAGCGTGAGGGAATGCTATACGCTTGGTGGGTTCTCCTCCAAGGAGAATGAAGGAGGCCATGGACGCGGCTATTCCGAGGCATATTGTATATATATCAGGTGTCACCGTTTGCATCGTATCAAAAATCGCCATTCCTGAGATTAGCCACCCGCCAGGGGAGTTTATAAACAAAAAAATATCGCTAATTCCATCTTCTATACTGAGATATACCATCAGACCCGTAATATGATTCGTGATCTCGCAACGAATCTCTTGACCTAAAAAAAGTGTCCTTTCTCGATACATAACATTGTATAAGTCAACCCAAGTCGCTTCTTCATCTCCAGGAATCCGGTAAGGTACTTTTGGAACACCAATGGGCATATTAGATTAATATTATTAAATTTAAGTAAGAAAACTACACTTTAATATGGAAACGTAAGAATGGAAGAGAAAGAAAGAATCCACAGTTTATTATCTTCATTTTTTTCTTATTCTATAAGAATACTATAGATTCTATGAATACATAGATTGAAATAATACATAGATTGAAAGATTAGAAGGTAAGACAGATTGAATAAAGAAAAAGGAATCCGTGATTCGAATGATAAACAAAGAGGGATTAAGGATCTATTTTTCATTTTTCCAAATAGCCCAAGCTACCCATTGCATATTGGCACTTATCGAGTATAGAATAGATCTGCTTCTCTTTCTTCTTACAAACAGAATTGGCTTGTTATTTTTAATGGAATGAAATAAATATTCACGCTTTCTGACATAGAATCCCCTGGAAGGGTTAGGTACATAGGATATGTATGGATTGTTTTTTCCAATGCGATAAAATAAAGCGACATCGTGTCTATTTTTCTTTGCTAAAGGGGTATTTCCATGGGTTTGCCTTGGTATCGTGTTCATACTGTCGTATTGAATGATCCGGGTCGATTGCTTTCGGTGCATATAATGCACACAGCTCTAGTTTCTGGTTGGGCCGGCTCGATGGCTTTATACGAATTAGCGGTTTTTGATCCCTCTGATCCTGTTCTGGATCCAATGTGGAGACAAGGTATGTTCGTCATCCCCTTCATGACTCGTTTAGGAATAACCAATTCGTGGGGTGGTTGGAGTATTTCAGGAGGAACTGTAACGAATCCGGGTATTTGGAGTTATGAAGGTGTGGCAGGTGCGCATATTGTGTTTTCTGGCTTGTGTTTCTTGGCAGCTATCTGGCATTGGGTATATTGGGACCTAGAAATATTCTGTGATGAGCGGACGGGAAAACCTTCTTTGGATTTGCCCAAGATCTTTGGAATTCATTTATTTCTTGCAGGGGTGGCTTGTTTTGGCTTTGGTGCATTTCATGTAACGGGTTTATATGGCCCCGGGATATGGGTGTCCGATCCTTACGGACTAACTGGAAAAGTACAAGCTGTAAATCCTGCGTGGGGTGCAGAAGGTTTTGATCCTTTCGTTCCGGGAGGAATAGCTTCGCATCATATTGCGGCGGGTACATTGGGCATATTAGCAGGCCTATTCCATCTTAGTGTCCGTCCGCCACAACGTCTATACAAAGGATTACGTATGGGTAATATTGAAACTGTACTTTCCAGTAGTATCGCTGCTGTTTTTTTTGCTGCTTTCGTAGTTGCCGGAACTATGTGGTATGGATCGGCAACTACCCCAATCGAATTATTTGGGCCTACTCGTTATCAGTGGGATCAGGGATACTTTCAGCAAGAAATATATCGAAGAGTTAGCGATGGGTTAGCCGAAAACCTTAGTTTGTCAGAAGCTTGGTCTAAAATTCCCGAAAAATTAGCCTTTTATGATTATATTGGTAATAATCCGGCAAAAGGGGGATTATTCAGAGCAGGCTCAATGGACAATGGGGATGGAATAGCTGTTGGATGGTTAGGACATCCTGTCTTTAGAGATAAAGAAGGACGCGAGCTTTTTGTACGTCGTATGCCTACTTTTTTTGAAACATTTCCGGTAGTTTTGGTAGATGAGGAGGGAATTGTGAGAGCGGACGTTCCTTTTAGAAGAGCAGAATCAAAATATAGTGTTGAACAAGTAGGCGTAACAGTGGAGTTCTATGGTGGCGAACTTAATGGAGTAAGTTATTCTGATCCTGCTACTGTAAAAAAATATGCCCGGCGTGCTCAATTAGGGGAAATTTTTGAATTAGATCGAGCTACTTTGAAATCAGATGGTGTTTTTCGCAGCAGTCCAAGGGGTTGGTTCACTTTTGGTCATGCTACCTTTGCTTTGCTCTTCTTTTTCGGACACATTTGGCATGGAGCTCGAACCTTGTTTCGAGATGTTTTTGCTGGTATTGATCCAGACTTGGATGCTCAAGTGGAATTTGGAACATTCCAAAAAGTTGGAGATCCAACTACAAGGAGACAGACAGCCTGATACCACATTGCTATGGTATCTTTCACCTCTCTTTTTTGATTTGACATGAGAAACATCTCTTGTCCTTTCTTTGACTCTTTTTCTTTTTTTATATGGGAAATGATCCCAAATGATAAGTGAATAGGTGTGGAAGTTATAATTGTAAATAAACCAGGATCGAATCTATGGAAGCATTGGTTTATACGTTCCTTTTAGTTTCGACTTTAGGGATAATTTTTTTCGCTATCTTCTTCCGAGAACCACCTAAGGTTCCGACTAAAAAATGAAATAATTTAATTGAAGGAAATAAATAATTTCATTGAAGTAAGAAGTCCCCCAGAGGGGAGACTTCTTACTTCAATTAGTCCCCGTGTTCTTCGAATGGATCTCTTAATTGTTGAGAGGGTTGCCCAAACGCGGTATATAAGGCATACCCAGTAAAGCTTACAAGTAAACCAGATATGGAGATGGCGACTAAAGTTGCTGTTTCCATTTTTATAGAATTTCAAGATTACAATGGATCTATGAAAAGATCGTGTATTTACAACTACAACGGAATAGTATACAAAGTCAACACCAATGATTAAATAGAATTTATGGCTACACAAACCGTTGAAGATAGTTCTAGACCTAAGCCAAAACGGACTGGCGCAGGTAGTTTATTGAAACCCCTGAATTCGGAATATGGGAAAGTCGCTCCGGGTTGGGGGACTACTCCTTTTATGGGGGTCGCAATGGCTTTATTCGCGATATTCCTATCTATCATTTTAGAAATTTATAATTCTTCTGTTTTACTGGACGGAATTTTCACGAATTAGGTTTTTACTAACTAAAACTATGAAGTCATAGTTTTTCCATCCAAAAAAAGCCTTTCTACTTTAAGCTCCACATTTCTAGACATTCTGGTAGTTCGATCGTGGATTTTTTTGTTTCGGTATCTCTGGAATATGAGTGTGTGACTTGTTAGAATTGATCCTATTGATAATACATAGAAAGGGCCTGTTATCTCTATCAAGATGATTCTAATTCGTCGGATATTATTTATTCTAGTATCTGGAACACGAAATACATAGAGTGGATCAAGAAAAAAAATGGAACTATGATTCATACTCACTATTTAGACCTCGCAACCAGACTAAAAAAAAAATTCAAGTAGTTCTTAATAAAAAAAGAAATTTTCTTCCTTCCAATTTTGTTTGCCCAAAAGAAAACTTTTTTCTTTTTCAATAAATGATCATCAAGCGGTTCTTATTCGAAGAACCCTTGCCTTTTGTTTAGCTTGAGACTCAATCATCGTGGCTCTAGTGTGAATCTAAGGTTTTAATTGAACTGATTCATAGGATCGCAACAAGATAATTTCTATCAGAAAACCACTATAAATTTTTATTTGATCTTTTTACAAGTAAAAAAATCAAATAAATAAAAAATAGGGAAGAGAAAAGTCAAGAGGCCTCTAATGATCAACATACGGGAAAGAAATCCAGATGAGCCTACTTGAGATTTTTTGGCATTATCATCACAAAGAATAAATTCTGGATTTTTCTTATTTCATATCTTCAAGGCAAATCGATCGAATACCGTGGCTGATGAAGTTTTGAACTTTTTTTCTAATATCCGCTGAAAATTTGTATGTTTCTGCTTGAGCCGTACGAGATGAAATTTTCATATACGGTTCTCGGAGGGGGAGTCGGGCTAGTTACCTATCTCAATAAAGTATATGATTGGTTTGAGGAACGTCTTGAGATTCAGGCAATTGCGGATGATATAACTAGTAAATATGTTCCTCCTCATGTCAACATATTTTATTGTTTAGGGGGAATTACACTTACTTGTTTTCTAGTACAAGTAGCTACCGGTTTTGCTATGACTTTTTACTACCGACCAACCGTTACAGAGGCTTTTTCCTCCGTTCAATATATAATGACGGAGGCCAACTTTGGTTGGTTAATCCGATCAGTTCATCGATGGTCAGCAAGTATGATGGTTCTAATGATGATCCTGCACGTATTTCGTGTGTATCTCACAGGTGGGTTTAAAAAACCCCGTGAATTAACTTGGGTCACAGGTGTGGTTTTGGCTGTATTGACTGCATCATTTGGTGTAACTGGTTATTCTTTGCCTTGGGATCAAATTGGTTATTGGGCAGTCAAAATTGTGACAGGTGTACCTGAAGCGATTCCGGTAATAGGATCCCCTTTAGTGGAATTATTACGTGGAAGTGCTAGTGTGGGCCAATCCACTTTGACTCGTTTTTATAGTTTACATACCTTTGTACTGCCTCTGCTTACTGCCGTATTTATGTTAATGCACTTTCCAATGATACGTAAGCAAGGTATTTCGGGTCCTTTATAGGGAAGGCATATCATAGAGAATTCTAATTCTCATATATCATATAGGGTAGGTTGTGGTATTTCATTGCTACAAACATGGGTTATTGTAAAATAAGACATGTCATTTGGATACTTCTCTTCAACTTCGAAGTATTTTGATACAATACAAATAGTTATAGTTGAAGTTAATTTTACGAAAGAAAATAAGGCGGATTATGGGAGTGTGTGACTTGAATTATTAATTTGGCCATGCAGATAGAGAATTGGATCTGCCACATTAGAATTCACGACCAAAGGTGTCTCCGCATCCAATCAACATGTAAGTCCCCTATCTAGGAAGGATAGGCTGGTTCACTCGAGGAGAATATTTTCTATGATCATACCCCAACTATGTCATCCATGAACAGGCTCCGGAAGATCCCATAGAGTATAAATCGAATAAGTCATGTGATATGATCCAATTCTATATTTATTACACTTACTTTTTATTATAGTATGGAAATGCATTCATTTTCTTTGCATCGATTTCGATCCGCAATACTATCGGAGTAAAAGAAGGGATCTAAGGAAGAACGTAGGCTAAACTTTTTGATTTTTTATTAGTAACAAGTAAATACTTTGTTTGGACGTAAGAAACTTACGATATTGAGAGGATAAACACCAACTAATTAAGAGACAATCCACAAAGCAATTGATCATGATCAAATTTGTAAGCCCACTTGGATATTGAGCATTTACGCATAAGAATAGGATTCTAGTAGTTATAGGCGCAACTTCGGAAAAGATAATCTGATAAAGCTTTTCTTACCTTGAGTCATTGAGTCATTATATACCCTATTCTATTGTGGATCTTCCACGGTCTTATTTCTTTCATTCTTGCTCGAGCCGGATGATGAAAAATTCTCATGTCCGGTTCCTTTGGGGGATGGATCCTAAAGAATTCACCTATCCCAATAACAAAGAAACCTGACTTAAATGATCCTGTATTAAGAGCAAAATTAGCTAAAGGGATGGGACATAATTATTACGGGGAACCCGCGTGGCCCAACGATCTTTTATACATTTTTCCAGTAGTAATTCTAGGTACTATTGCGTGTAATGTAGGTTTAGCGGTTCTCGAGCCGTCAATGATTGGTGAACCGGCGGATCCGTTTGCAACTCCTCTGGAAATATTACCCGAGTGGTACTTCTTTCCCGTATTTCAAATACTCCGTACAGTACCCAATAAGTTATTGGGCGTTCTCTTAATGGTTTCTGTGCCAACGGGCTTATTGACAGTACCCTTTCTAGAGAATGTCAATAAATTCCAAAATCCATTTCGTCGCCCAGTAGCTACGACCGTTTTTTTAATCGGTACTGCAGTAGCTCTTTGGTTAGGTATTGGAGCAACATTACCCATTGATAAATCCTTAACTTTAGGTCTTTTTTAGGGATTTTTCGAGTTGATTCATTCAACCGCGAAGCCCCCCGCATGGGTATCTAGGAAATAGTTACTTCCAAGTGAATCTTCCCTAGATACCTAAAATCTATTTTATTATGATCCATTTCGCGAAAATATAGATTGTGCCAAAAATGCAAAATTGCTTTCTTTTTTTTTTTTTGAGTTAGAGTAAAAAGAAAAAAGAAGAAGAGGAAAAAATTGCAATGGATTTAAAGCGAGAACTTGTTCTTAGGTAAATCAATTGGGAGATGCTTCTCTAGAGTGTCCCATATCAGTTTTCCATCTTCTATACGAAAACTGTCAATTCGCATAAGATCTTCTTCAGTTTTACTCAAAAGGTCCAATAGTGTATGTATATTGGCCCTTTTGAGACAATTATACGTTCTAGAAGGCAATTCTAATTGATCAATAAAAATACAATTCAATGGAATTCCTTTTTTGTTTTTCTTTAGATTAGTGATTCTTTTTTGAAAGGTTAAAAAGGATGGAGTAAACCTGTTTTTTTTTTCTTCGAAACTAGTGCCCTTTTCCTCTGCGTGTAGAAAAGGAAGAAATAAATCAATCAAATTACGAGAAGCTTCATAAAGCGCTTCTTTAGGAGTTAAACTTCCATTCGTCCATATTTCTAGAAAAAGTATCTCGTGTTTTTCATTTCCATTCCCACAAGAAAAAATACTATAATTCACATTTCGAACAGGCATGGATACAGCATCTATAGGATAACTTCCATCTTGAGAGTTCTTTCTGAGTTCCGTATGATATCCGCGATCTCTCTTGATCTGTAACTCAATATAGAAATCAATGGGCTCTCTCAAGTTAGCTATAGGTTGTGTCGTATCAACGATTTCTACGGAAGGCGGTAAGATTATATCTTGAGCGGTTATGTATCTAGGACCTTTGACGCAAATTGATGCGTCTCTAACTCCATAGAGATTACTTCTCAATACAATTTCTTTCAAATTTAGTAAAATTTCTTGTATGGATTCTTCAATACCTACTATTGTAGAATATTCGTGTGGCACGTTCCAAAATTTGGCGCGTGTGATACATGTTCCTTCTATTTCTCCAAGTAAAGCTCTTCGCAAGGCAATACCGACAGTGTCTGCTTGACCTTTTCTAAGCGGGGACAGAATGAAACGACCATAATAAAGACGCTTACTATCTACTCTTGATTCAACACACTTCCACTCTAGTGTTTGGGTGGATCCTCTTACCTCCTCTCGAACCATAACAGACTAGTATTATTATTTGATCATTGAATCGTTTATTTCTCTTGAAAGCGGTTTCATTTTTTTACAGACGTCTTTTTTTAGGAGGTCGACATCCATTATGCGGCATAGGTGTTACATCGCGTATACAACTTAACCGTACACCACTTTTAGCAATGGCCCGTAATGCGGCATCTCTTCCACTACCAGCACCTTTTACCATAACTTCTGCTCGTTGCAAACCCACTGTACGAATTGCATCTACTGCTGTTCTTTGACCAGCATAGGGTGATGCTTTTCTTGAGCTTTTGAATCCACAAGTACCTGCGGAGGACCAGAAAACCACCCGACCTTGTGGGTCTGTAACGGTTATAATGGTATTGTTGAAACTGGCTTGAACATGAATAACCCCTTTTGTTATTCTACGTGCACTCTTCCGTAAACTAAAACGGGCATTCCTACGCAAACCAATACGCACTTTCTTACGTGAACCTATTTTTGGTATAGCTTTTGTCATATTTTATTATCTCATAAATATGAGTTAGAAGTAACAAAAAGAAAAAAAGATACAAAGATATCCGTTTCAGGGTAAAATAGATCCTTTACTCTCATTTTTTTATTTGGAATTTAGACATTTCCGTAGGTACTTTTTTTTACTTTTTAGAAAGAAAAGCTCCTTTTTCGAAAGATTACCCCTGTCTTTGTTTATGTTTCGGATTGGAACAAATGACTCTAATTCGCCCACGCCTGCGAATCAGTCGACATTTTGTACAAATTTTACGAACGGAAGCTCTTATTTTCATATATGGGTATTCCTTTCTTATAACTATGAATCTATTCTTTTGGAAAAAATAAGTCTCTTCACTTAAATTTTGAAACTTGGAAGTTATTACCCTAGAAAAACCTAATCCTTTGAATCTTTGGTATCCTTCAAATCTTCAGTATCCTTCGAGTCTTCGGTACGCTTTGAATCCTTATGGGGAAGTCTATAAATTATACGCCCCTTGCTGGAATCATAACGACTTACTTCAATTTTGACCCTATCCCCCATCAGTATTCGTATAGAGCTAGACCGGATCTTTCCTGAAATATAGCCCAGGATGATGGTGTCATTCTCTAGGCGAACGCGGAACATTCCGTTGGGTAGGGCTTCCGTAACTAAACCTTCGAAAGTAACTTTTGCTTCTCTCGGGTTTTTTTTTTCTCTCCCATTTTTTTTTTCTGTCATATTTTTTTCTCCTATTTTTCGATTTTTATTTTCAAAATAGGAAGTTCGAGATAGAATTCGGGTACTATAGGGGAGGCCATTACCATATATAACATAAGACTTCTCCCCCAATTCTGTTTAGTCGAGCTTCTCGATCTGTCATTATACCTCGAGAGGTAGAAAGAATAGCAATTCCCATTCCGCCCAAAACCTTAGGAATTCCTTGATAGTTGGCATAAATTCGTAAGCCAGGTCGGCTGATACGCTTTAAAAAAGTTCTAGTTCTATATATTCCCTTTCTAGTCTTTCTCTTTTGATATCGCAAAGTTGAAACCAAGAAATATCTGTTACTTTCCTGATGTTTCCGAACACTTTCAATAAAACCCTCTCGTAGAAGTATTTTAACAATGTTTTCGGTAATATTTGTGGATACTACTCGAACAGTTCCTTTTTTATTCATGTCTGCGTTTCTTATAGAGGTTAGTAAATCAGCAATAGTGTCCTTGCCCATAAGACTCTAATTCTAGGTTCCTCCTAATTTTTCTATAATCAACATGTTTTCCTTTTTCTTTTCATTTTGGATTTTAACGCATATACGTGAGACACAATCTACTAATTTTTTCTTTGATCTATATCTCGTCTACTAGTGTTTATAATACTTCAGGGGCCAATGAAACTATTTTAGTAAAATTCAATTCTCTCAATTCTTCGGCAATCGCGCCAAAAACTCGAGTTCCTTTTGGATTTCCTTTTTGATCAATGATAACTGCTGCATTGTCATCATAGCGTATTATTATACCATCTTCGCATTTGAATTCTTTACATGTACGTACAATTACAGCTCGAATTACTTCGGATCTTTCTAGAGGCATTTGGGGCACTGCGTCTTTGATTACAGCAACAATAACATCACCAATACGAGCATATCGCTGATTACCAGCGGCTCCTATGACTCGAATACACATCAATTTTCTAGCTCCACTGTTATCTGCTACATTTAAAAGGGTCTGAGGTTGAATCATATTATTTTGATTTCAATTTGTTATTTCAATGCAAAAGGATGAAAGAAATATTGTCTTTCCAGAAAGACAAACCTGGGGTTTTTTATCTTCAATACTCCTTTTTGGGGTTCTATATCTCTAATCGAAGAAATTGACTTCGTATGGGCATTTTACTGGCAGCTATAGAGATAGCTGCTCTAGCTACAGTTTCGGATACTCCGCTCATTTCATAAAGTATTCGACCCGGTTTAACAACGGCTACCCAATATTCAGGGGATCCCTTTCCCGAGCCCATACGTGTTTCTGTGGGTCTTATTGTAACCGGTTTGTCGGGAAATATACGCACCCATATTTTTCCACCACGACGTGCATATCGTGTCATTGCTCTTCGTCCTGCTTCTATCTGTCTCGCGGTGATCCAAGCGGGTTCAAGTACTTGAAGAGCATATCTACCAAAACAAATACGATTGCCTCGGCAGGATTTTCCCTTCATTCTTCCTCTATGTTGTTTACGAAATCTAGTTCTTTTGGGGTTATAGTCGATGGTTCTTTCTTAGTTCCATCTCTACTGCAAAACTGGACATGAGAGTTTCTTCTCATCCAGCTCCTCGCGAATTAAATGAGAAAGCGTGCGAATTTCTCTAATTCCATAATATTCCAAAATATTATGGATAGATACGCATCAATATATAATGGAAAAAGTTGGTTTTTTTTTACTTTCTTAAAATAGAAAAATATATAGTCAAGAAAGAAGATCTAGAATATATTCAAATTCTATATTTATATAAAAAAAATCTTTCTTTTTTTTTTTGAATCTCCTTATTTTTATTCTTATTGAATCGTGGTAAAGTATTCTAATATTTCGCGGGCGAATATTTACTCTTTCCTGTCTTATTTGTTAATTTAGAACCTTATCAAATAAAGCCATTTTTTTGGTTTGTTCCGCCATCCCACCCAATGAAGCGTTAGGATTCGTTTCAATAAAATCCGATGCCGTCATAGGTTTTGTCGTTCCCACAGCTTCTCCTTTAATGGTTAGGTTTGAATCCTGCAATGGAGCTTTCAAAAAAGTTCTTTCCGAGTCAATTTTCTCAGTTTTATTAACGCGGGCTGCTCTTTTTTATTTCTTTAAATTTTTATTTGTTGTTTCAAAAGTTACGATTTCGAATTCTCTCTTTTTTTTTTATTATTTTATTATATTGATGCTTTATCACATTGCTTTTTTTACGATGTAATTCATAGACCATACACATTGGAATCATATATCTTTCTTATTCTTCTTCTTTCTATCTATCATCCCTCCTTTTATCCACATCCCTTTAGTTTTGCTTCACAGCCTAGAATCAGGTTTCTTTTGTAGAGAAAAAAATGCAGTTGCTACAACTATATGATAGATCTACTCATTTTTTATAGATGTATTTATTCACATAGTGACTGTTTCTTAGTTAGGATCTCGACAATACGAAGCAATAGGTTGGTTATTAGTTAATTTTCTATAATTACTAAGTTTTTTTCTATTTTTAGTAGGGTTCAGCCAATTTTTTTTTTCAATCTCCATTTTTGACCCTAAAGAAAAAACTAACGAGTCACACACTAAGCATAGCAATTATATTAAAAGATTTATCAATTTTCATTAAATCTTATAGAAAGAGGTATAATTTCTTCTTTTTTTTTTAGTGATTTTTGGAAAAATAAAATAAAGTTCTTGTCTTTTTTATTCTATCACAGGGCAGAATAGGAAGACTGCGTTAGTTATTCTTCTTCTACGAATATCCAAATTTTTACACCTAATACTCCATAGATAGTTCGAATTGGATAGCAGCAATAATCAATTTTAGCGCGAATTGTTTGGAGGGGCAGTCTGCCCTTTTTGATGCATTCCGCACGTGCAATTTCTTTCCCTGCTAAACGACCCGCTATTTTGATTTTTACTCCCTTTATGTCTGCTTTTTTAGTTAATTCAATGGCTTTTTTCATAGCTTTTCGGAATGAAACTCTATTTTTTAATTGGAAAGCTATATATTCCGCAAGAATATTAGGTTGTCTATAGGGTTCTTTAACCTTTTCGATAGCAATATTAAGTCTCTGGTTTACAGAATTAACTTCCTTTTGGAGATCTTTCTCTAATTCTTCAATTGCTCCCTTTTTCTTTAATAAATTTGGGAATCCAATATGGATTATGACGTGGATTGTATCGATTTCTTTTTGAATTTCTATATGTGTAATTACTTCAGAACTTGAGTCTGATTCTATTTTTCTATTCGAGCCTTTTTTCCTATTCTTTTGTATATAGTTCTTGATACAATTCCGTATTTTTTTGTCTTCCTGTAGACCTTCAGAATAATTTTTTGGTTGTGCGAACCAAAAGGAATGGTGATTTTGGGTTGTACCAAGTCTGAAACCGAGTGGATTTATTTTTTGTCCCATATTTTTCTATTCTATTTCTTTTTTTTATTGGGAATCGAAATCTTGGATTGATCTAAAGATTATTTAGATTTCTTTACTATATTTAGTACAATTGTTATATGACACATGGTTTTTTTTATAGAATAACTACGTCCTCGAGCTCGAGGTCTGAATTTTTTAATAATAGTACTCCTACTGACTTCGGCTTTAGTGATGAATAAACTCGCTTTGTCGAAATCCCTATAATGAGTAGCATTTGCTGCTGCCGAATAAACCAACTTTAAGATGGGATAAGATGCTCGATAAGGCATGAGGTTCAGTATCATAACGGTTTCCTCGTAGTAACGCCAGCGAATCTCATCAAGAACTCTTTGTGCTTTGAAAACAGACATATGTATGCGTTTTTGTGCTTTGAAAACCCGTTCGAATTTAAGTAGACGATCGGTTGGAACTTTTCTTGCGAGTTTCCTTAACCCGTTCTTTTTCTTCTTTATCCTAGGGGTATACTTTACCAATTTGAAACTTGTCATAAATAAGGTTATTAACTGCCTACCTTTACTTTATTTGAATCCTATAAATTTTGTTTATTCTGAATCTTTCTATTCTGAATTCAGTTAACGACGGGATTTAGTATCCTTTCTTGCACTTTCATAACTCGTGAAATGCCGAGTAGGCACGAATTCCCCCAATTTGCGACCTACCATAGGATTTGTTATGTAAATAGGTATATGTTCCTTTCCATTATGAATCGCGATTGTATGGCCAACCATTGCGGGTAGAATGCTAGATGCCCGGGACCACGTTACTATTATTTCTTTCTCCTCCTTCATATTGACCTTTTCTATTTTTGCCAATAAATGACGAGCTACAAAAGGATTCGTTTTTTTTCGTGTCACAGCTGATTACTCCTTTTTTCATTTTAAAGAGTGGCATCCTATGTCCACTATCTCGATCGAGGTATGGAGGTCAGAATAAATAGAATAATGATGAATGGAAAAAAGAGAAAATCCTTTAGCTGGATAAGGGGCGGATGTAGCCAAGTGGATCAAGGCAGTGGATTGTGAATCCACCATGCGCGGGTTCAATTCCCGTCGTTCGCCCATCGCATTATTGCAAATCCCAAAAATGCAATTTTCCATATTCCTAGTTACGTATTTACTTACGGCGACGAAGAATAAAACTATCACTATATTTTTTCCTTTTCCTAGTTCTTCTTCCAAGCGCAGGATAACCCCAAGGGGTTGTGGGTTTTTTTCTACCAATGGGGGCTTTCCCTTCACCGCCCCCATGGGGGTGGTCCACAGGGTTCATAACTACCCCTCTTACTACGGGGCGTTTACCTAGCCAACACTTAGATCCGGCTCTACCCAAACTTTTTTGGTTCACCCCAACATTACCCACTTGTCCGACTGTTGCTAAGCAGTTTTGGGATACCAAACGGACCTCCCCAGATGGTAATCTTAAAGTGGCCAATTTACCCTCTTTTGCAATCAGTTTCGCTACAGCACCTGCTGCTCTAGCTAATTGCCCACCCCTTCCACGTGTGATTTCTATGTTATGTATGGCCGTGCCTAAGGGCATATCGGTTGAAGTAGATTCTTCTTTTTTCTCAAAAAACCCCTTCCCAAACTGTACAAGCTTCTTCCAAAGCATACGGCTTTCTAGATGTATATGACGATCTCTAGACAGATGGATCTTATATGAATCGTATGATGAAGTACCACATGAGTGGATATATAGAAAAGGAATCCAAATCTGCCGAATCGCTCATGTTATGATCTTCTACATCCTAGGTCTCCGCGTTCCGTCATCTGGCTTATGTTCTTCATGTAGCATTCAGATCGAATGACTCTATGAAATTACGTCGATACTTCCACATATTATGGGTAACGTAGGAGACATCCCTATTTTCACCCGGGGGTCTTAATTACCACTGCTTAGCTTTCAATTCGCCTCTGACCATCAAATTAAATGTGAATAACCCGTCCTCCTCTCTTTGAAACAAGGGGCGCTTCCGGTTCTGTGCGTGCTTCAAACAATTTTGTCTTCTCCATATTACCATATCTCTAGAGTCAATAATTTTCTATGAGGAACTACTGAACTCAATCACTTGCTGCCGTTACTCAACAGTTTTCTGTTGAGGTCTATCCCGTAGAGGTAGTCAAATTGGATCAGTGATCGATTTCTAGGTTTCGTCGTAAACCTAATTGGTTACTTCCAATTACGTAAATCAATAGTTCAAACCGCACTCAAAGGTAGGGCATTTCCCATTGATATAGGAACTTTTGTACCAGAAACAATAGTATCTCCAATTATAGCCCCTCTGGGATGTAAAATATATCTCTTCTCACCATCCCCATAGTGTATGAGACAAATGTATGCATTTCGGTTAGGGTCGTATTCTATGGTTACGATTCTACCAGATATGTCTTTTTGATTCCGTCGAAAATCGATTTTACGGTATAGGCGCTTATGACCTCCCCCTCTATGCCTTGCGGTAATGATTCCTCTGGCATTACGACCTTTACCACAACGGTGCCGTCCATGGATCAATTTATTTCGTGGATTGGATTTCACTTGCCTGTCTACGGTTCCCCTGCGTGTGCTCGGGATAGGTGTTTTGTATAAATGTTTCGCCGTATTATTAAGTATTCTCCTTTAGTTCGTTTCTCTATCTAGAAGTGGAATAGAATAACCCGGTTGAAGGGTAATGATCATACGTCGGTAATGCATTGTATGTCCCAGAATAGGTCCCATTCTTCTACCCTTTCCGGGTAGTCGATGGCTATTCACAGCTACTACCTTAACACCAAAGAAGAGTTCGACCCAATTCTTTATTTCTGTCTTAGTGAATCCCGATTCGACATTAGAAGTATATTGATTCTTTCCCAATAAACGAAGACTCTTTTCTGTAAATACTGCGTATTTGATTCCATCCATAAATCGACTTTCCCTCCTATGCTCTGAGTTCCAGTATCGATAAGAATTCGAGTTCTTATTGTTCTTATGTTATGGTATGAATATACCATACCAATTCGTTATGTATGGATGATGGATGAGATTCCATAGATAGAGAGCCAGTTCCAATAGACTTATGGAACGTTCCCGTTCGCGTGCATCCAGCAGGAATTGAACCCGCAAATTTACCAATTATGAGTTGGGCGCTTTAACCATTCAGCCATGGATGCTTAACAGGGATCATCGTACATCGTAAATAACCAATTTTCATATAGAAAGACATATCATAGAAAAATGAAATCGAAAATATTCGGAGATGGCAAATATTCGGAGATGGCAAATATTCGGAGATGACTATGAAAACACCTCTCTGGATCCTCGAATTGAAAGAGAGATTGAGAGGGATCAAGAATCCTAATTCTCGCTATTTGGAATGGATCCAATTCTATTGAGTCTGACCCATAGTGATCATTTCTCTTTAGCAAAGAATGACCCTGGTTATCAAAGGATTGAACAACCGGGATCCATTTACTTATGATACCTAGTTGACATTGCTAACAAGGATCTAATGAATTATGAGTTTAATAGATCCTCTCCTCTTTAGCAGAAAGACGTATATTCCTTGCTCATTATCAGACAATCACTTATTCCCTCGTGTGGGGCTAATCGTTTTCATTTACCATCTCATGGAAAACCCTTTTCGTTCCGCTTAGCCCTATCGGGTATTTTAGTGATAGGTTCTATAGGAACTGGACGATCCTATTTGGTCAAATACCTAACGAAAAATTCCTATTTTCCTTTCATTAAGGTACGAGGGCTTCTTATTCCACAAGAACGAAAGCACCTTTTCATTCTTTCATATACTAGGGGTTTTTACTTGGAAAAGACAATGTGGAATACTAAAGGATTCGGCTCCATAACCACGAGTTCCAGTGCACTAGATCTTGTAGCACTTAGCAACGAGGCCCTATCCATTAGTATTCCACATAAGAAATCCATTATAGAAACTAATACAATTAGATTAGCTCTTCATAGACAAACTTGGGGTTTGCGAGCCAAGATAAGACCGGCTCGGGATCATGGGACCCTTTTCTATCAGATAGGAGGGGATCTTGTACAAAATAGACTTCTAAGTAATAACCCCATAGATCCTATATCTATCTATATAAAGAGGCAATCGTGTCAGGAAGCGGCTTTTTCTTTGGCCAAACGGTACTTCGAACTTGGAACGAGCATGAAGAGATTAACGAGACTTCTTTCTCTTTTGAGTTTTTCTGGCGGACCGGTCGCGCAAGATCTTTGGTCTTCCCCCGGAACCGATGAAAAAGTGGGTCGCTTCTTATGGACTCGCTCAGAATGATTCTTCTCTATCTATAGTTCATGGCCTATTAGAAGTAGAAGGTGCTCTGGTGCAATCCTTACCGACAGAAAAAGATTGCACTCGGGTTGATAATAATCGAGTGCCATTACTTCGTCGGTCCGAACCAAGGAATCCGTTAGAAATGTTTTGAAATGGATATTGTTCTCTCTTTGATTAGGGATTGCTATATGAAAAGAAGTGGAGTTTGAAAAAGGGAACGGAATGGTCAAACCGGAACTGCTAGAGGAACGAATTTTCAATAGCATAACTTGGGCTCCTAGAATATGGGGCCCTTGGGACAATCTATTTGATTGCAGGGACAGGTACGCTGAATATGACTGGGGATTTTCCTATGGGTATTGGAGCGGGTCCAAGCAGATTAAAGAGGATGAGTTGTCAGAGACTGCTATTTATTCGAATTATTTCTGGTATATTTATCATAAAAAGGAGGAGGTGCAAGAGACTGATTCGGACTTCTTGCAGAGTGGAACAATGCAGTACCAGACACGAGATATATCTTTCAAAGAAGAGGGCTTTTTTCGAATAAGCCAATTGATTTGGGACCCTTCGGATCCATTCTTTTTCCTATTCAAAGATCAGGCCTTTGTCTCTGTGTTTTCACGTCGAGAATTCTTTGCAGATGAAGATGAAGAGATGGCAAAGCGGCTTAGTACCAGTACCTGGAGAAAAAAGCCTCCGAAACATATGGCTAGCAACTGGTTCACCAGGAGTACGCAAGAAAGGCAAAAGCACTACGAATTATTGATTTAGGAATGGGAATGGGCTAGAACCCTGGGTTCTTCCTTATATAATTAATGGTCTTTTCATTCTAATACTCTATCCGAGAGTTCTCAGTATTTAGCAAAGCTGTTCGTTCCTATCTAACGGAAGGCTCCTGGATCAAATGACAAAGACATTGTTTGTGGCCATGAAAAAGGGAGGGGATTCAGTGGAACAGGATTGGCCGGGCGGTAGAGTCGTGGAAATACTTGTTGATTCCTATTTTGGACCCTAGCTCCATGGAACAATATGCTACTGCGGAAACATGGAAGAATTGCAATCTTAGATCAAAACACTATGTATGGGATGATATGAACTGCCTAAATAAGAATTCTTGAGCGTCGAACAACCTGAGTACTAACTACATCAAACAATTTGCATTAATGAAACTGTGTAAATCCACCGGATAATCAAAAATACGCATGTCTGATGAAATGGTTGTTGCTATCTGCTTCCATAACGAATCCTTGGTTTAACTGAATAAGTAAAGAAAATTGGCCCTTTCTCTTCGTCTCAGATCGATGGATCTTCTCGATTGGAAGATCTCCCATATGGATAATACACATTCCAGTTGACCGAGCCTAATGCTAATTGTTTTGTTCCGAAGCAAAGATATCCGCGGAGGCCGGTTCGTTCGTCCTATTCTGATATTCAGGACCAAGAGAAGAGGTCCTGGATTCTCTTTCGGATAGGCCCTGAAAGGAGAAGAGAAGCTGAAATGCCAACGGACCTCTGTCTATTCTCTAATTCACCCGATCCGATAGTACCCGTTTTTGGAACGTCCAGTGCCAAAGTCACTGAATGGGTAAGTCACCAATCCAATCCCTTTGACAAATCGGGTGTCATATTAGATATCATATTCTATATATATAGAAATATCATAGAATAGACATATAGAATTTTTGGTTGGGAAATTCGAATGAATCATTGAGTGAAAAAGGAGCAAAGAATGACAAAAGATGAGACTCTACTAGTCTTCACTCTTGTGGTTTCCTCGGTTTCTGTTTTCTTATTCGGGATCTTGCTTTTCATGGTTCTCATCTCTGCAACTCGCGATTTTCGCGAGAGAACCAAATCCAAGTTGGTGAAGATCATGATT